TTATAAAATATTGGGGTATTAAATAAAAATAATACATAAACAAAGATTTAACTATGAAATTAAAATTTACCGATTATTATTACACAATAAAAAATAAAATACGGCAAGACTATTGTTAGGTCCCAAGAACAACAAACAAATATTTAACCAAAAGATAAACTCTGTGTATAAATTTACTATTAATATTGGGGTATTAATAGTAAATAATATATTAAATTATAAAATATTGGGGTATTAAATAAAAATAATACATAAACAAAGATTTAACTATGAAATTAAAATTTACCGATTATTATTACACAATAAAAAATAAAATACGGCAAGACTATATTAATAATAACAACTATATTAAATATTTTAATATACTAAAAATGTAATAATATTAGTATTAAATATATAAATTCCTTCTTTCTTTTCTAATTCTTTAGAAAGAAGGAATTTATTAATATACTTTAAAATATTATAAAAGTATATTAAATATATTATTATCATTAAAATATTTATTATACATATATATTAAATATATTATTATTATAAAAATATTTATTATATATATATTAAATATATTATTATTATTAAAATATTTATTATATATATTAAATATATTATTATTATTAAAATATTTATTATACATTAGTTTTACTATCATATATTTTCATTTTTAGATTTATTCTTTAATATTTAATAAATGATTTATATTTAATTAAATATCTTATTATAATATGTATATTAAATATATTATTATTATTAAAATATTTATTATACATTAGTTTTACTATCATATATTTTCATTTTTAGATTTATTCTTTAATATTTAATAAATGATTTATATTTAATTAAATATCTTATTATAATATGTATATTAAATATATTATTATTATTAAAATATTTATTATACTTTGATTTTAGTATGAGTAAATAAAATTTTTAGCAATTATAGGAAATTTATCGTTTTGAAAAAACTGTTAATAAATTTTTACTCAAAATTAAGAATTATGTTAAGCCTTGTTTTTTTTTTTTCACTAAAATATATAAATGTAAAAAATAATCAAAACGATGAAATGCCTGAAAAAGGATTATCTTGATAGGATAAAACATGTATAAACTATACTTTCATTGTTGCTAAATTAAGAATTAAACTTAACCCTAGAAAATCAAAATCTCTTATGCTTCTTACAACTTTTAGCAAAAAGTCACACAAAAAGATAAGCTAAATTAAGCTATTAGGTTCATACCCTAAATATAGAATTAATATTCTTCTTTTTAATATATTTTAATTCAACTAAAATTTTATTAGCAAACACTATAATAATTGGGGTTATTATAGTAAACTGTTCAAACAATTGAATTTCAATGTGAATAGGTTTGGAATTAGTACTTATATCCTTTATTCCTATTATACAAAATGAAAACTTACTAAGATCAGAAGCAATAATTAAATATTTTATTGTACAAAGAATTGCGTCTACAATATTCTTATTCAGAATCTCAATTATACTAGTTGGGGATAGTATAATAGCAGAATTGAATGAATTTTTCCTAACAACATCTATACTTATTAAGCTGGGGTCTGCCCCATTTCATAGATGAGTACTGATAATCGTAGAGCCTTTAAGAATTTTTCCCTTAGTATCTATGTTAACAATTATAAAACTACCACCAATGATTGTTTTACATCAAGTTAATACAAAATTTCTAACAATTCCAATTCTGTTAGGGATATTTATTAGATCTGTAGCATGCCTAAATCAAACATCAATACGAAAAACGTTAGGATATTCATCCATTTATAATATAAGATTAATAATAATCATTCTGCCTAGAATGATTGAAACAACGTTGTTTTTATCTATTTATACAGTTATGTTAATTTTGTTAGGAAAAATAATTAACATTTTCAAAATCAACTATATTAACCAGATAATCTCTAATAACTTTAACAATTGGATTAGACTAACGTTATGACTTAATATACTCTCAATAGCAGGTTTCCCACCTTTAATGGGATTTTTTATGAAAATTATAGTTATACAAAAAGCAATCAATGAAAACCAAATATTAATAATAATTTCCTTAATAATAACATCAATGTTAGTATTATTGTTCTATATACGTTTGACATTTACATCAATATTGACATTTAACTCATTCAAAAAATGAATATTGTTAACAAACCCATATAATCAATTCATAATAATATTAAACATTCTAGCTTCACCAATCCTGTGCTCAAGAATAATTAACTTATAAAAGACTTTAAGTTAATTTTTAAACTTGTAGCCTTCAAAGTTATTCATATCTAACACGACTAGGTAAGTCTTAGAGAAGATATGTTTACACATTTTTAAATTTGCAATTTAAAGTTTTATTTAAACTATAAGACCAAAATTTAATAATATTAAGAGAGCTTAATAATTATTGCTCATAAGTAAATTTACAGTTTACTACTTTTATCAGACATCTTAATATATTTTAATATTTATTCTGTAAAGTCATGAAAAAATGACTGTACTCCACAAACCACAAGGATATTGGAACAATATACTTTATATTTGGTATCTGGTCCGGAATAGTGGGAATGATATTGAGAATAATTATTCGAATCGAATTAGCTCAACCAGGATCTTTTATTAACAATGACCAAGCTTATAACGTTATTGTAACATCACACGCATTCATTATAATTTTCTTCATAGTAATGCCAATTATGATTGGAGGTTTTGGAAACTGACTTCTCCCCCTAATGATTGGGGCTCCAGATATAGCTTTCCCTCGGTTAAACAATATAAGATTCTGACTTTTACCACCCTCATTATCCCTTTTAATGTCTAGCTCGTTAGTAGAAATGGGAGTTGGAACAGGTTGAACAGTATACCCCCCCCTATCTAGAAATATTGCCCACGCTGGACCTAGAGTCGATATGTCAATCTTCTCACTCCACTTAGCCGGAATCTCCTCAATCTTAGGAGCTGTAAATTTTATCACAACAGTAATAAACATACGACCATCCGGAATAACTATAGATCGAACCCCCTTATTCGTTTGATCAGTTTTGATCACTGCGGTTCTTCTTCTATTGTCACTACCAGTATTAGCTGGAGCAATCACAATACTTCTCACTGATCGTAATATTAATACAACATTCTTTGACCCTGCTGGAGGGGGTGACCCAATCTTATATCAACACCTATTTTGATTCTTTGGACATCCTGAAGTATATATTCTAATTTTACCTGGGTTCGGATTAATTTCCCACATTATTACACAAGAAAGAGGAAAAACAGAATCATTTGGATATATTGGTATAGTCTATGCGATATTGTCAATTGGAATTCTAGGTTTTGTTGTATGGGCACACCACATATTTACAGTAGGAATAGACGTTGATACACGAGCCTACTTCACGTCAGCAACAATGATTATTGCAGTACCTACAGGAATTAAAATCTTTAGATGACTTACTACGATGCATGGTAGATCTTCTAAAATATCAATCTCTATACTTTGATCTACTGGATTTGTTTTTCTGTTTACTTTGGGTGGTTTAACTGGTATTATTCTATCAAACTCCTCTATTGATGTTATTTTACACGACACATACTATGTGGTAGCCCACTTTCACTATGTTTTATCTATAGGGGCAGTTTTTGCAATTATAGCTGGATTTATTCAATGGTACCCATTATTCACAGGTTTAACAATAAATCCTAAATGGTTAAAAATTCAATTCATATGCATATTCATTGGTGTTAATACTACATTTTTTCCCCAACACTTTTTAGGGTTAAGAGGACTACCTCGACGATATTCTGACTATCCTGATGCTTACACAAATTGGAACATAATCTCATCAATCGGGAGAATAATCTCATTAATTAGAATCATAATCTTAATTTTTATCTTATGAGAAAGATTAATAGTTAAACGAATTACTCTATCAACGTTTTATAGAAACTCAGCTATCGAATGACTACAATCAACACCACCTCAGGAACACTCATACGCAGAACTGCCATTAATATCTTCATCACTATAATCACCGTCAGTGTGGCAGAATAGTGCAATGGACTTAAAATTCGTATATAAATAGTCTTATTTCTCTGACAATTGCTTTATGAAATATAATTAGATTCCAGGACCCTGTAACCCCTATTATGGAACAGTTAGTTATTTTCCACGACCATACAATGATAATTCTAATTATAATTACAACAGGAGTATTATATATAATTTCATCACTACTAGCAAATAAATTAATTAACCGAAATATACTTGAAAGACAAATAATTGAACTAGTATGAACAGTTATGCCTGCATTTATGTTAATTACCATTGCTGTACCATCATTGAAAATCTTATATCTATTGGAAGAAATTAACAAACCTTTAATCTCTATAAAAGCTATCGGTCACCAGTGGTATTGAAGATATGAACTTTCAGACTTCAAAAATATTGAATTTGACTCATACATAAAAAACACAAAAAGATTAACTGATAATGAATACCGACTTTTAGAAGTTGATAACCGAATTGTTCTACCCTTTAACACCAAAACCCGAATCCTAGTTACCTCATTAGATGTTATCCACTCATGAACAATCCCGGCATTGGGGATTAAAATTGATGGAACCCCTGGTCGTATCAACCAAGGAAGAATTATAATGTTACGACCGGGGGTGTATTACGGACAATGTAGTGAAATTTGTGGTGCTAACCATAGATTTATACCAATTATGATTGAATCTGTTAATATAAAGTCATTTATAACATGAATTAAAAATTTCTCTTCATTAGGTTACTTAAATGCAAGTATTGGTCTCTTAAACCAAATTATAGTAACAAGCGAATACTCTTAATGGAAAAGAGTATCTAGTTTAACTTTTATAAAACACTAGACTGTCAAACTAGAGATGCTTTAAATATAAAGTGATTCTCAATTCCTCAAATAGCCCCTATATGATGAACTACAATTTTACTAACATCATACATTAGATTTATATTAATAGTTATAATTAATTATTTCTCATCAGTTAAAAAAATTAAATGAAATGTGAAAAACAAAACAGAAGAATTTAAATGAATATGATACTAAACCTATTTTCCGTATTTGACCCCTCAACTGGAATACTTTCACTAAACTGATTCAGAATGGTTATATTCATATTTTTACCTACACCATTATGAAAGACTCCTGGAAAATTAACTTCTATTATAATAAATATTTACATTAAAATTATAAAAGAAATTATTATACACGTTAAAACAAGAAAGTCTTCCATCTTATTAGTGAGAATGTTTTCTTATATACTAACCATTAACGTCATAGGTCTTTTACCATACGTATTCACGGCTTCGGCTCACTTATCATTATCATTAGCAATTGCAATAACAATATGAATATCATTAATAATATACGGATGATTAAACTCAACAAACAATATATTTACTCACCTTGTGCCTACTGGAACCCCTAACGCGCTAATGCCTTTTATAGTAATTATTGAATCAATTAGAAACCTGATTCGACCTGGATCATTAGCAGTTCGTCTAACTGCTAATATAATTGCAGGTCACCTATTAATATCATTGCTAGGAAATAATTTAATTTCAAATTTTACCTTAATAATAATTATAATATGATTATTTATAGGACTAATGGTATTTGAGCTAGCAGTAGCATTTATCCAGTCATATGTATTCATAACCCTATCTACACTGTACTCAAGAGAAATTTAAATGAAAAATCACCCATTCCACCTAGTAGAAAATAGACCTTGACCCCTTACAGCATCTATAGGAATTATAACCACTGCTTCAGGAACAATTACATGACTCCACAATAATCAAATATTATTAATAAACCTTGGAGCTACTGTAATTGTATTAACTATAATTCAATGGTGACGGGATGTAATTCGAGAATCAACATTCCAAGGACTACACACCAAAAAAGTTATTAAAAGAATAAAATGAGGTATAATACTATTTATCATATCGGAAGTACTATTTTTTTCGTCATTTTTCTGAGCATTCTTTCATAGTAGATTATCACCAGCTGTTGAAGTGGGTATACAATGACCTCCCTTAGGGATTAAGTCCTTTAACCCTATTAGTATTCCATTATTGAATACTTTAATTTTACTAGCATCAGGAATTTCTATTACATGAGCACATAATGCAATTATTAATAATAACTTTTCACAAGCTAAGCAAAGACTCCTAATCACAATCCTCATAGGAATTTACTTTACTATACTACAAACAATCGAATATCTAGAAGCACCATTTTCAATGGCAGATTCAATCTACGGATCTACATTCTTCATGAGTACTGGATTTCACGGTATTCATGTAATAATTGGGACTATCTTCATTGTAATTTCAACCGTACGAACAATTAAGCTTCATTTATCCATAAAGCACCACGTGGGATTTGAGGCATCGGCATGATATTGACATTTCGTAGACGTAGTTTGATTATTCTTATACACCTCAGTGTATTGATGAGGTGGGTAGTATCTTATTATTTAACATTCAATTAGTATAGAAAAGTATATTAGGCTTCCAACTTAAAGGGTTAGACGATAAATTGAGTAATAAACTTAATAGCATACAGATTTATACTAATCTTAATATTATTATTTATGATAATGATGATCATTTATACTATTAGAAAAAAATCTATGGTTGATAATCAAAAGGCTACCCCATTTGAATGTGGATTTAACCCAGTATCCTACACCCGATTACCATTTTCAATGCATTTTTTCCTTATCGCAGTGCTTTTTTTAGTGTTTGACATTGAAATTATCATGGTTTTACCTATAATTTTAACTATGAAAACTGCATTGATTAAAACATGAATCATTACAACATCTATATTTATTACTATCCTATTGTTAGGATTATTCCACGAATGAAACAACGGAATAATCAAATGAACTGAGTAGAGGGGGTTATATTTAACTATAATATTTGAATTGCAATCAAAAGGTACCTATCTTAAGGTTAATCTTTAACATAGAAGTAAAAAAAATTACACTTAGCTTCGACCTAAACTTTAGGATAAACCCCTCGTGTTTTAATTGAAGCCAAGGGAGAGAGGCAACTTAATGTTAATAAGAAGAGTGATTTAATTAATCCAATTAAAGGGGGACAAGTATAACACTAGCTGCTAACTAAGTATTAAAGCGGTTAAACTCCGTTTTCCCCTTATTTTATATAGTTTATACAAAACATTTTATTTTCAATAAAAAAATGACGCTACTCTTTAGTCTATAAATATTCACAAACATAAAGTTTCCCTATCAACTTCACTGATATACTCTTAGTAAATAAGCTATGTAAACAAATAAGAAAAAATACCCAAATAATTAACATCAAACAAAACCCCTTTAAGGATCCTAAAAATACAAACTGGATTAAATTGGAAATTTTAACTAAATAATAAGAAAGGCCAAAACCCCCACAATATTCCCCTCAATACATCATCTTAAATAGGTTTATACTATATATATAACTAAACTTAAATAATCTGTAAGAATATCTATATATAAATCATATAGAGCCATTCAAAAAATAATAACTATTAGGTATAAGATAAGAAACAAAATTTAATCTATACCCTAAGTAAACCCCTAACGAAACTATTAATAAACTTAAAATCTTATTAGTAAAAGGTAAAATTATAAACCCTAAATCTAAATTAGTTAGCCACATAAATATACAACCAAAAGATACAGAAAAAACAGATAATATAATGAGGCTATACTTTATCTGATAAATTGATCCCCCTAAACTTCTATAAATTAATCTATTATAATTATAATTAACTAACAATGTATAGTAAATTAACCGAATTCTATATAAAGATGTTAAACCCAACCCCAAATAAAAAAGAGCTATATAAAATATATTTAATCCATTAAATACACCTAACTCAATAATAAAATCCTTTGAATAAAAACCTCTGAGAAATGGGAGCCCACATAACGATATATTAGCGATATTAAAACAACTACATGTAAGTGGAAGTCCAACACAGAGGGAACCCATAATACGGATATCTTGACCCCCACCTATTAAGTGAATAATAACCCCAGAACATAAAAAAAGTAAAGACTTAAATATAGCGTGTGAAAGCAAGTGGAATAAGGATAAATCAACTAATCCCATAAACAAGCATCTCATTATTAACCCTAGCTGACTTAAGGTGGATAAGGCGATAATCCTTTTTAAGTCAAATTCGTAATTAGCGCAAAAAGAGGATATAATTATAGTAATAATCCCAACAAATATAAAAAAATAATTTATAAAAACCAAATAATTATAAAAACGGATTAATAAGTATACACCAGCTGTAACTAAAGTTGATGAGTGTACTAGTGCAGAAACAGGGGTTGGAGCCGCTATTGCTGCCGGAAGTCATCTGGAAAAAGGAACTTGAGCACTTTTAGTAAAAGACGAAATTATAATCAAATAAAAAATTAGATTTCTATAGTAATCTAAATAAAACATAAAATTCCATCTCCCATACCCAAATAATCAGCTAATAGAAATTAACAAACCAATATCCCCTAAACGATTAATTAAGCACGTGATTATACCAGCCAAATAACTTTTTAAAGATCTATAATAAATTACTAAGCAATAAGAAACTAGACCTAATCCATCCCAACCTAATATAATTCTTACAATATTTGGACTAATAATTATTAACAATATGCTGCCGACAAACATTAAAACTAATAATAAAAAACGAACTGATCTATAATTATATATACCTATATAAACCCCTCTATATAAAATTACTATAGAGGAGATAAAAAAAACCACAAAACAAAACCCTATAGAAATCCAGTCTATAAAAAATAAGTATCTTATTGATACAGAATTAAAAGAAAGTAAAACTCACTCAACTATCAATCTATAATCTAATAATAAAAAATTTAAACACAAAGCTATGAAAATTATTGACATAATAAATATTAATAAAGATCAAACATAATACAAATTTAATATTAACAAAATCTAAGGTAAATTTAACTTCTTAGGAACCACAAACCTAAATTTTATTATATAAACTACTTAAATATTATAATAAACCTATAATAAAAGCAGGAATAAAAATCAATGGGATTAGATGAATGGTTACACACAAATACTCCATAACTGTAATTATTGAAAATGTATACATACTATGATAAACCCCATGAAATCTATATCTGTATAAATAATATCTAAAGCAAGCACACATAAATGAAATCAAAACAAATCAACAAAAAGAATAAGATCAAAAAGAAATAATACTAATCAAAATCATAAACTCACTGACAAAATTTAAGCTAGGTGGACATCTCATGTTAAATGAACATAACAAAAATCAAATTAAAGAACCTCTAGGGATATAAGTCATTAAACCTTTATTTAAATAAAATCTTCGTCTTATAGTTCGACTATAAAGTATATTAGCCATATAAAATAGACCCGAAGAACAAAATCCATGACCAAGTATCAAAAAATAAGAGCCTAAAAAACCCCATATACTTATAGTTATTATACCTATGATAACTATACCTATGTGAGATACTGAAGAATACGCAATTAAACATTTTATGTCACCCTGAACTAAGCAAATTAAACCTACTAAAAAAGACCCTACAATGGAAAATGAAAACCAAACATATGAATATTCAATAAATAAATACTCATAAATTATTATAACACGAATTAAACCGTATCCACCAATTTTAAGTATTAAACCTGCTAAGATCATTGACCCTCTTACAGGAGCCTGTACATGAGCTTTTGGTAATCAATAATGTATTAAATATATAGGAAACTTTACTATAAAAACTAATACTAAAATTAAATGAATTAAAAAGAATTTAGACTCCATAATTAAATAATCAAAGAATAAGGAGTTGCATATACCATTAATATAAAAAATCAATATTAATAAAGGTAGAGACGCAAAGGCCGTGTAAAAAAATAAATATATACCTGATATTAAACGTTCAGGTTGATAGCCTCACCCTAAGATCAAAATTATTAGAGGGACTAATACAAATTCAAAAGAAATATATATAAATAAAAAATTCATAGAAGAAAAATTGATTAATAAAGTCACAGTTAGTAAAAAATTTAAAAAACTAAACATTATTATTCTATAACAATTTACTATAGAAATCAATATTAAAGAGCCAATTACAAATGACAGGCAAATTAAACAATAAGAATAAATATCTAAACCTAAATTATATGAAATAAATCCAAAGAAATCTAAGCAATTAATTATATAAACTATTATTAATAAAGCAAGTAAATACGAAAGCTGTATAACAACTAAGGACGGTAGAAAACATAAAGGGATCATTATAAATGTATATAAAAAAATCCTTATCATATCATTAAGGTTATAACAAAATCATTACCATGACAACGAATTAGTCTTACTAAGACTCTTAAACCTAATACACCCTCACAAACAAAAAAAACCATCATAATAATAAGTATGTAAAATCTACCGGTATAAATAAAATAATATCTATACATTATTAATAAAGACAAAACAACATATTCTAGACTTAGTAAACATAAGAAAATGTGCTTACGAATCAATAGAAGAGATAAAATTGACGTAATATACATGTAAATAAATAAAATTTTAATAAGTTTTAATAGTTTAATAAAAATATTAGTCTTGTAAACTAAAGTTAGGAAATCCTTTAAAACTTCAACAAGATGAAAATTCCACACCTTTAATACCCAAAATTAATATTCTCATATAAACTACTCGTTGATATAAAAATTTTATTTATAAAAATTATAATTATAATTTCCACCTATTCCTTAACATTAAAAACCCCTATGTCCATGGGTATCATGTTATTAATTTTGACAGCAATTTCAACTATTTTATTAGCACAAACTCTAACAACAGCATGAGTACCAATAATCATATTTTTAATATTTGTAGGTGGCTTACTTATTCTATTTATATATATAAGAAGAATTGCCTCAAATGAAAAATTTACTACAAATATTTCATTAATGATAATCCCCATTATTGTAATTATAACACCAATAGAAAGTATACTAGTGGAGGGATTTATAAATGAGAACTTACTATCAACAATATTGGTCGACACCATTTCGATAATTAAAATCTATAACAAAAAAACATTCATTATTACTATTTTCATATTTATATACTTACTGATAGCAATAATTGTAGTAACTAAAATTATCAAAATCTTCAAGGGACCACTTCGATCTAAATAAATCAATAAATGAATAAGCCTTTACGAAAAAGAGATAAAATATTATCTATCATTAATAATGCAATTATCGACTTACCAGCGCCAATTAACTTATCAACATGATGAAATTTTGGCTCTATCCTTGGGGTATGTTTAATAATTCAGTTAATCACAGGAATTTTACTTTCTATGCATTACAACGCAAGCATCCAAGAGGCATTCATTAGTTTAAGACATATCATACGAGACGTAAATTATGGATGACTAATACGTAATATCCACTCTAACGGTGCTTCAATATTTTTTATTTGTTTGTATCTTCATATTGGACGTGGAATTTATTATGGGTCATACCATTTAAGCAAAACTTGGAACATGGGGATCATCATTCTGTTGACCACTATGGCCACAGCATTTCTAGGTTACGTTTTACCATGAGGTCAAATGTCATTTTGAGGTGCTACGGTTATCACTAACTTGCTTTCAGCTTTTCCTTATATTGGGTTAATATTGGTTAATTGAATTTGGGGAGGGTTTAGTGTAGATAACGCAACTTTATCTCGATTCTTTAGATTACACTTCATACTACCGTTTATCATTGCAATAATAACTATAATTCACCTATTTTTCCTTCACTTAACGGGGTCAAGTAATCCAATAGGTGTAAATTCCGAATTAGATAAAATCCCATTCCACCCCTTTTTCTCAATTAAAGATATAATGGGATTCTCATTTACAATTACTACTCTGCTAATACTAACACTATCAGAACCATACATACTTTCTGACCCTGATAACTTTACCCAAGCCAACCCCATAGTAACACCAGTTCATATTCAACCTGAGTGATATTTCTTATTTGCTTATGCAATCCTTCGAGCTATCCCCAATAAGCTGGGGGGGGTTATAGCTTTATTTCTATCTATTATTATTTTAGCAATTTTACCATACACAATAAAGTCAAAATTTAAGGGAATTCAATTTTATACAATTAATCAAATATCATTTTGAATATTTATTACTACAGTGTTATTACTAACATGAATCGGGGCTCGACCAGTAGAAATACCCTACACAAACACTGGGATAATCTTAACCTTAATATACTTTTCATACTTCGTCTACGACCCTATAATTATAAAATTATGAGAAAAATTAATTAAATAAAGTTATTTAGCTTATATAATAAAGCCTATATTTTGAAAATATAAGAAAGAGGGTAAATTTAATAACTTTACAAAAAAAAATGATAAAAGCACAGAATCCTTAATAAAATAAATAGCAAAATATAATTTAAAGTGATAGGTAAATAACACTTTCAAGCTAAATACATAAGCTTATCATAACGGTAACGAGGGAGTGTGCCTCGAACTCACAAGAATAAAAAACATAAAACAATCAACCTAACGTAAAATCTTAAATCATTAAAATTACAACCTAAAAAAATGACACAACTAATTAAACAAATAAAAATAATTCTAGAATATTCAGAAATAAATAATAAAGCAAAACCCCCTGAACCATACTCAACATTAAAACCTGATACTAATTCACTCTCACCCTCAGAAAAGTCAAAGGGGGTTCGATTTCTCTCGGCTATGCAACAGGAAAGCCAACACATAAATAAAGGGATAGAAATTATAATTAGTCAGATCGAAAACTGCCCATAAAAGAAACTAATAAAATTGTATCTATCGACCAATAAAAAATAACACAATAAAATTAAAGAAAGACTAACTTCATACGAAATAGCTTGGGACACTCTACGAATACAACCTAATATAGAATAAACTCTATTTGAAGATCAACCACAAACTATAAGACCATAAACACTTAAACTTGAACAACATAAAAAAAACATTACCCCTAAATTAAATTCCAATCTATTAATGTATATAGGAAATAATACCCACATAAATAGAGATTGAAAAATGCTAAAGAAAGGACAAACCATATAAATTAAATAATTAGAATTCATAGGATACACCTGCTCCTTTATAAACAACTTTATACCGTCTCTAAAAGGTTGTAAAATACCTATGTACCCAACCTTATTAGGACCTTTACGTAATTGGATATAACCTAAAACCTTACGCTCTAATAAAGTAAAAAAACCTACAGAAACTAATACAAAAATTAATAAAACTAAGTAAACCAAAAAAAAATAAATTGACAAATGTATAGAAAATATACTTAACTAAATTCTAAATTTAATGCACTAATCTGCCAAATCGCCATTAAAATAGATTTACCCTAATTAAGTAATTTATAACTGGTCCTTTCGTACTAAGTAAAAAACTAATGTTTATCAGATAGAAACCAACCTGGCTCACGCCGGTTTGAACTCAAATCATGTAAGAATTTAAAAGTCGAACAGACTTATTTCTAAGAAGACTGCTTCTTGGAATTTTCTTAATTCAACATCGAGGTCGCAAAATACAATATAGATATGAACTCCCCATCAAAATTACGCTGTTATCCCTAAGGTAACTTAATCTTATTTCCTATCTATATTATAAGGATCTAAAATTACATAAATAAATGAATTTTAAAACTAAAGTTAAATATTTAGTCACCACCCCAGCAAAATATAGACTTAAAATTAAAAATGTTAATTAATAAAACTTAGTAATATGAGCCTATATAAAGTTCTATAGGGTCTTATCGTCCCAATAAATTAATAAAGCATTTTAACTTTAAATTTAAATTTTAACATTTAAAAAAATAAAATATAATTCTCATACATCCATTCATTCAAGCTTTCAATTAAAAAACTAATTACTATGCTACCTTTGCACAGTCAAAATACTGCAGCCATTTAGAAATTTTACCATAGGGCAGAAGATACTTTTTAAAAAAACAAAAAGAAATGTTTTTGATAAACAGTTGGAAATAGTATTTGTCGAGTTCATTAACCTTAATTAATTCAATTATACTAATTAAATCATTATTAATTAAGATTAAAAATTAAACTAAAAAATTAAGTACAAAAATATACATAAAAAAATATTAACTAACCTTACTAATTTAATAAAAACTAAATACAAAATTTAAAAGTAAAAAAATAAATAAAATATAAAAATGTAATAATTTTACTTACCGAGCTTATCCTCAATAAATTAACACTTATTTTAAAGATTATCTTTTTATAAACATTTATAGTTCAAAAGTGTAAAATTAAATTTAATTTCCCTAATAACCAGATAAATAGAAAACGAATAGCATTTCACTACTAATAAAGTATTACAAAGCTTTTTGACACAAACAAATAATACAAAATTTGACCATTCAGATTCGGGAAAATAAAATAATTAAATCAGTTAATTTACCCTGATACAAAAGGTACTATTAATATTATAATTCCATACGTAATACAACTTTCCTCTACAGTACAAAAATAATAATAATTTCTAAAAATACTAATAAATAAAATTTTTTAATTTTAAATTAAACTAAATATCTTGTTAATTTACTCAAACTAAACAAAATTAATGTTTTCTCATTAATGTAACTAAAAAGCTTTATAAATAAGCTATAGTTTGTTCTATATAATTTCTTATTCTAACTTCACCTTCCGGTAAAATTACTTTGTTACGACTTATCCTAGCTTAACCAGGAGTGACGGGCGATATGTACATAAGACATAGCAATATTCAGCCAAACTAATTAATCTAACTTACTATTAAATCCTAATTCAAATTAATTTTTAGAAAATTAAAATCCTAATACTTAAAACAAAAGTAATCCATATAAACCTTTAAAAAACTGCACCTTGACCTAATATAAAATTGAATTAATTAAAGAAAGTTTACTTAAATAACATTCCATAGTATAGCGGTATACAAATAAACTAAAGGTGCAAACTATTGTGGTATATCAATTACTAATACACAGATTCCTCTAAATAGATATCTTACCGCCAAATTCTTTGAGCTTTAAAGGTCATAGCTAATACCATTCTAAAATCTTTTACATTAAAAATAATAGGGTATCTAATCCTAGTTTATTAATAGAAATATCTTAAATAAATATTAACTTATTTTAGATATTATAACAAATTATAAATTCCACCTAAATAATTTTATATTTTTAACAACAAACAAATCAAATTAAAAAAATAATAAAATTAACTTAAGTAAATTGTGTAACCGCGAATGCTGGCACAAATATTAATCTACTTTATACTATTCAATTTCTAATTCAAAATATATAATAAAAATTTTAATACTTTCTACTGGAAACAAAAAAAATTAAAAATAAACCCATATAGACCAATGAATAAGCTAACTTAAAAGCCAGAATCAAACTTCATCATATTTTAAAAATAAAATACGGCAAGACTATTGTTAGGTCCCAAGAACAACAAACAAATATTTAACCAAAAGATAAACTCTGTGTATAAATTTACTATTAATATTGGGGTATTAATAGTAAATAATATATTAAA